GATTACGTAGCTTAATTAAAGCATAACATTGAAGATGTTAAGATGGGCCCTAGAAAGCCCCGTAAACACAAAGGCTTGGTCCTGACTTTTCTGTCAGCTTTAGCTAGACTTATACATGCAAGTATCCGCGACCCCGTGAGAATGCCCTTGTTTTCCGCCCAGAAACCAAGGAGCTGGTATCAGGCACACCCCTTATTGAGCCCACGACGCCTTGTTCAGCCACACCCCCAAGGGAATTCAGCAGTGATAAACCTTAAGCTATGAGTGAAAACTTGACTTAGTTAAAGCTAAGAGGGCCGGTAAAACTCGTGCCAGCCACCGCGGTTATACGAGAGGCCCAAGTTGATAGACGCCGGCGTAAAGTGTGGTTAAGGAAACTTTTAAACTAAAGCCGAACGCCTTCAAAGCAGTCTGAATGCATTCGAAGGTACGAAGCCCCACCACGAAAGTGGCTTTATGACTCCTGATTCCACGAAAGCTAAGGAACAAACTGGGATTAGATACCCCACTATGCTTAGCCGTAAACATTGATAGAATATCACATAAATCTATCCGCCTGGGTACTACGGGCATTAGCCTAAAACCCAAAGGACTTGGCGGTTCTTTAGATCCACCTAGAGGAGCCTGTTCTGTAACCGATACTCCCCGTTAAACCTCACCCTCTCTTGTTTTTCCCGCCTATATACCGCCGTCGTAAGCTTACCCTGTGAAGGAAATATATAGTAAGCAAAATCGGCACTGCCCAGAACGTCAGGTCGAGGTGTCGCGCATGAGAGGGGAAGAAATGGGCTACATTCCCTAATATTAGTGAACACGAATGATTGTAATGAAAACGTACATCTGAAGGAGGATTTAGCAGTAAGAGGAAAATAGAGTGTTCCTCTGAAGCCGGCTCTGAAGTGCGCACATACCGCCCGTCACTCTCCCCAAGCTCACAAGTTACACATAACTAAAATGCTATTAATTACGCGAAGGGGAGGCAAGTCGTAACATGGTAAGTGTACCGGAAGGTGCACTTGGACAAATATTAGAGTATAGCTAAAGTTATAGCCTTTCCCTTACACTGAAAAATTATCCGTTCAACTCGGATTACTCTAATGCCGACCAGCTAGCCCGCCCAACAAAAAACAACACTCCAATATTAATACCCCCAAAGACACCTCCCCCCACTTAGCCAAACCATTTTACCCCCTTAGTATGGGCGACAGAAAAGGAACTACCGGAGCAATAGAGAAAGTACCGCAAGGGAATGCTGAAAAAGAAATGAAATAATTCAGTGAAGCCCAAAAAAGCAGAGATATCACCTCGTACCTTTTGCATCATGATTTAGCTAGTACCCCCCAAGCAAAGAGCACTTTAGTTTGGACCCCCGAAACTACGTGAGCTACTCCAAGACAGCCTATCGATAGGGCAAACCCGTCTCTGTGGCAATAGAGTGGGAAGATCTTTGAGTAGAGGTGACAGACCTACCGAACCTAGTTATAGCTGGTTGCCTGAGAATTGGATAAGAGTTCAGCCTCCAGGCCTTCTCCTTTCAACCCCGGTACTTCTCCACTACCGATACCTAAAGAAGCCTAGAGAGTTAGTCAAAGGGGGAACAGCTCCTTTGACCCAAAACACAACTTTCCCAGGAGGGTAAAGATCATAATTACTAAAGGGATATGCCCTGGTGGGCTTAAGAGCAGCCACCCAAGCAGAAAGCGTTCAAGCTCAAGCATTTAACCTTAACCCATATATTTTGATAACCAAATCCCAACCCCCTAAGCACTATCAGGCCATCTCATGCGTACATGAGAGTGCACATGCTAATATGAGTAATAAGAGAGTAACCCGCTCTCTCCCTGCACACGTGTATATCGGCTACGAACCCCCACCGAAACTTAACGGTCCCAAACAAAGAGGGCCCTGAACAACAAGTAACCAACTAGAAAAACATCCAATAAACAACCGTTAACCCAACACTGGTGTGCCTATAAGGAAAGACTAAAAGAAAAAGAAGGAACTCGGCAAATACTAGAAGCCTCGCCTGTTTACCAAAAACATCGCCTCTTGCAAAAATAAAGAATAAGAGGTCCAGCCTGCCCTGTGACTATATGTTCAACGGCCGCGGTATTTTAACCGTGCGAAGGTAGCGTAATCACTTGTCTTTTAAATGGAGACCTGTATGAATGGCATTACGAGGGCTTAACTGTCTCCTTTTTCAGGTCAATGAAATTGATCTCCCCGTGCAGAAGCGGGGATAATTCCATAAGACGAGAAGACCCTATGGAGCTTTAGACACCAAGGCATATCATGTTACCTACCCCTAAACCCTGGGAATTAAACCTATTGAACTATGCCCCTATGTCTTCGGTTGGGGCGACCACGGGGAAATAAAAAACCCCCGCGTGGAATGGGAGCACTCGCTCCTGCGACCAAGAGCTGCAGCTCTAACGAACAGAATTTTTGACCAATAAAGATCCGGCAACGCCGATCAACGGACCAAGTTACCCTAGGGATAACAGCGCAATCCCCTTTTAGAGCCCGTATCAACAAGGGGGTTTACGACCTCGATGTTGGATCAGGACATCCTAATGGTGCAGCCGCTATTAAGGGTTCGTTTGTTCAACGATTAAAGTCCTACGTGATCTGAGTTCAGACCGGAGTAATCCAGGTCAGTTTCTATCTATGACATGTTCTTTTCTAGTACGAAAGGACCAAAAAGAAGAGGCCAATGCTTAAAGTACGCCTCACTCCTCCTATTGAAAACAACTAAAATAGGCAAAAGAGCATACCCCTCTATGCCGGAGATACACGGTATATTTGGTGTGGCAGAGTCCGGACATTGCAATAGGCCTAAGCCCTTTATACAGAGGTTCAAGTCCTCTCTCCAACTATGATTAGCCTCCTCATAACTCACATCCTTAATCCCCTAGCTTTTATCGTGCCCGTCCTACTTGCTGTGGCTTTTCTTACCCTCATTGAACGAAAGGTTCTAGGATATATACAACTACGAAAAGGGCCCAATATTGTAGGACCTTATGGCCTCCTTCAACCCATTGCAGACGGAGTAAAACTCTTTATTAAAGAGCCCATTCGACCCTCTACCTCCTCCCCCGTCCTATTCCTTTTAGCCCCAATACTTGCCCTAACCCTAGCCCTTACCCTCTGGGCCCCCTTACCCCTTCCCTACCCTGTCACTGATATAAACTTAGGCATTCTCTTTATTCTTGCCCTCTCGAGCTTAGCAGTATATTCAATTCTAGGCTCAGGCTGAGCCTCAAATTCGAAATACGCCCTCATCGGCGCTTTACGCGCCGTAGCCCAAACTATTTCCTATGAGGTCAGCCTCGGGCTCATCCTTCTAAACGCTATTATCTTTACAGGCGGCTTTACTTTGCAAACTTTTAGTACTGCCCAAGAAGCTATCTGACTAGCCATTCCCGCCTGACCCTTGGCCGCAATATGGTATATCTCAACCCTGGCAGAGACAAACCGAGCCCCCTTCGATCTTACCGAGGGAGAGTCCGAACTAGTCTCCGGCTTCAACATTGAATACGCAGGAGGCCCCTTCGCCTTATTTTTCCTAGCAGAATATGCAAATATTCTACTCATAAATACACTCTCCGCCACCTTATTCCTAGGCGCCTCCCATATCCCTACAATACCAGGCCTAACCACCACTAACCTAATAATTAAAGCAGCCCTTCTCTCAATAGTTTTCCTCTGAGTCCGAGCTTCTTACCCTCGATTCCGATATGACCAACTCATGCATCTTATTTGAAAAAACTTTCTTCCCCTGACATTAGCCCTAGTAATTTGACACCTTGCGCTCCCTATCGCATTTGCGGGCCTGCCTCCTCAGCTATAACCCCGGACTCGTGCCTGAAGCCTAAGGGCCACTTTGATAGAGTGCACTATGGGGGTTAAAGTCCCCCCGACTCCTTAGAAAGAAGGGACTTGAACCCTAACTTAAGGGCTCAAACCCCTCCGTGCTTCCACTTACACCACTTCCTAGTAAGATCAGCTAATTAAGCTTTTGGGCCCATACCCCAAACATGTTGGTTAAAATCCCTCTCTTACTGATGAACCCGTACATTTTGGCCACCCTCCTTTTCGGCCTAGGCCTAGGAACCACAATTACATTTGCAAGCTCCCACTGACTCCTCGCATGGATAGGACTTGAAATAAATACCCTCGCCATTATTCCTCTAATAGCACAAAACCATCACCCGCGGGCAGTTGAAGCGACCACTAAATATTTTCTCACCCAAGCCACCGCAGCTGCCATGTTACTATTTGCCGGTACCACCAATGCTTGACTTACCGGACAATGAAGCATCGAGCAAATGACACACCCTCTCCCCACCACTATAATAGTCCTTGCACTCGCGCTAAAAATTGGACTAGCCCCTGTCCACACTTGACTGCCAGAGGTCCTCCAAGGCCTAGACCTTACCACAGGACTTATCCTCTCTACCTGACAAAAACTTGCCCCCTTTATTCTCCTCGTACAAATTTATCCAGAAAACTCAACCCTCCTAGTTACACTTGGCTTAACATCAACCCTCGTAGGAGGCTGAGGCGGGCTCAACCAAACCCAACTACGGAAAGTCCTAGCCTACTCCTCAATTGCACACCTCGGATGGATAATTTTAGTACTCCAATTCTCCCCCTCCCTTACCCTTCTAACCCTCCTCACGTACCTCATTATGACCTTCTCAGCCTTCCTGATATTTAAACTAAATAAAGCGACAAACATTAATGCCCTTGCTACCTCTTGAACAAAAGCCCCCGCGCTAACAGCCCTGACCCCCTTAGTACTCCTCTCACTAGGGGGCCTTCCCCCACTTACAGGCTTTATGCCAAAATGACTCATTCTGCAAGAACTGTCTAAACAAGACCTCGCCCCCCTAGCAACCATAGCCGCCCTCACCGCCCTCCTTAGCCTCTATTTTTACCTACGACTCTGTTATGCCATAACCCTGACTATGTCCCCCAATAACTTAACAGGCACTGCCCCCTGACGTCTCCCCTCCCTCCAACTAACACTCCCCTTGACTTTGTCCTTAATAGCAACCCTTACCCTTTTACCCCTTACCCCAGCCGCGGCAACAATCCTCGCCCTCTAAGGAACTTAAGATTGAACAGTCTCAGGACCTTCAAAGTCCTAAGCGGGAGTTAAAATCTCTCAGTCCCTGATAAGACCTGCGGGCTATTACCCCACATCTCCTGCATGCAAAACAGGCACTTTAATTAAGATAAGACCTTCCTAGACCGGCAGGCCTCGATCCTACAACCTCTTAGTTAACAGCTAAGCGCCCAAACCAGCGAGCATCAGTCTACCTTCCCCCGCCTTTATAAAAAGGAGGCGGGGAAAGCCCAGGCAGGTAACTAGCCTGCTCCTTAAGGTTTGCAACCTTATATGCAATGCACCTCCGGGCTTGATAGGAAGAGGACTTAAACCTCTGTATATGGGGCTACAATCCACCGCTTGTCTCTCAGCCATCCTACCTGTGGCAATCACACGCTGATTTTTCTCGACCAACCATAAAGACATTGGCACCCTCTATCTAGTATTTGGTGCATGAGCAGGAATAGTAGGCACCGCCCTAAGCCTGCTTATCCGAGCCGAACTGAGCCAACCAGGCGCCCTCCTCGGAGATGACCAAATTTATAATGTAATTGTTACGGCACATGCCTTTGTAATAATCTTCTTTATAGTTATACCTATCATAATTGGAGGCTTTGGGAACTGACTAATTCCCCTAATGATCGGAGCCCCTGATATAGCATTCCCTCGAATAAACAATATAAGCTTTTGACTTCTACCGCCCTCTTTCCTACTACTTCTTGCCTCTTCCGGAGTTGAAGCCGGCGCCGGAACTGGTTGAACAGTATATCCTCCTCTGGCTGGAAACCTGGCCCACGCCGGAGCATCAGTTGACTTGACTATCTTTTCCCTCCACTTAGCAGGGATTTCCTCAATCCTGGGGGCCATTAATTTTATTACAACAATTATTAATATGAAACCCGCGGCTATTTCCCAATATCAAACACCCCTATTTGTATGAGCCGTCCTAATTACGGCCGTTCTACTTCTATTATCTCTCCCTGTCCTCGCTGCTGGAATTACAATACTCCTTACAGACCGAAACCTAAACACAACCTTCTTTGACCCTGCGGGAGGAGGGGACCCAATCCTCTACCAACACCTCTTCTGATTCTTCGGTCACCCCGAAGTGTATATTCTTATTCTTCCCGGATTCGGAATAATTTCCCACATTGTTGCTTACTACTCCGGTAAAAAAGAACCTTTTGGGTACATAGGCATGGTGTGAGCCATGATGGCTATTGGCCTCCTAGGCTTCATTGTATGAGCTCACCACATATTTACAGTAGGTATAGACGTAGACACACGGGCCTACTTTACATCCGCAACTATGATTATCGCAATTCCAACGGGTGTAAAAGTCTTTAGCTGGCTTGCAACCCTACATGGGGGAGCCGTTAAATGAGAGACCCCCCTTTTATGAGCCCTCGGCTTCATCTTCCTCTTCACAGTCGGAGGACTAACAGGCATTATTTTAGCTAACTCCTCCCTAGACATTGTTCTCCACGACACATACTATGTTGTAGCCCACTTCCACTATGTCCTATCCATGGGCGCTGTATTTGCTATTATTGCCGGCTTCGTACATTGATTCCCTCTATTCTCAGGATACACTCTACACGATACATGAACCAAAATCCATTTTGGGATTATGTTTGCAGGTGTTAACCTTACATTCTTCCCCCAACACTTCCTTGGCCTAGCTGGTATACCCCGACGATACTCAGACTATCCAGACGCCTACACCCTTTGAAACACGATCTCTTCTATCGGATCCCTCGTCTCCCTCGTAGCAGTAATTCTATTCCTATTCATTATCTGAGAAGCATTTGCCGCCAAACGTGAAGTTCTGTCAGTAGAGCTAACCACAACCAATGTAGAATGACTGCACGGGTGCCCTCCTCCTTATCACACATTTGAAGAGCCAGCATTTGTTCTAGTCCGATCAGACTAACGAGAAAGGGAGGAGTTGAACCCCCGTATGTTGGTTTCAAGCCAACCACACCAACCGCTCTGTCACTTTCTTCATAAGACACTAGTTAAATTATACCGCTGCCTTGTCAAGGCAGCCTTGTGGGTTAAAATCCCACGTGTCTTGCACAAGTAATGGCCCACCCCACGCAACTAGGTTTCCAAGATGCCGCTTCTCCTCTTATAGAAGAACTTCTCCACTTTCACGACCATGCCCTAATAATCATTTTCATGATTAGCGCTATGGTACTTTATATCATTATGACTATAATTACAACTAAACTTACTGACACATATATCTTAGACTCGCAAGAAATTGAAATCATCTGAACCGTTCTTCCAGCTATTATTCTTATCCTCATCGCCCTGCCCTCCCTGCGCATCCTTTACCTTATAGATGAAATCAACGACCCCCATCTAACAATTAAGGCTGTGGGCCATCAGTGGTATTGAAGCTATGAATATACAGACTATGAAGACCTAGGCTTCGACTCTTATATAATCCCTACACAAGACCTAACCCCGGGCCAATTCCGGCTCCTTGAGGCCGACCACCGAATAGTAATTCCAGTTGAATCCCCAATCCGAATCCTCATCTCCGCTGAAGACGTCCTTCACTCCTGGGCAGTTCCGTCCCTTGGCGTGAAAATAGACGCAGTCCCAGGTCGCCTCAACCAAACAGCCTTTATTGCAGCCCGCTCCGGAGTCTTTTATGGCCAATGCTCTGAAATCTGTGGTGCTAACCACAGCTTTATACCTATCGTAGTTGAAGCAGTCCCCCTAGAACACTTTGAAAGCTGGTCCTCCCTAATGCTCGAAGACACTTCGCTAGGAAGCTAAACTGGGTTCAGCATTAGCCTTTTAAGCTAAAAACTGGTGGCTCCCAATCACCTCTAGCGACATGCCACAAACCATACCCGCACCATGATTTTATTGTCTCGCATGCGTTTGATGCGTGTTCCTTTCCGCCATTGTTCCTAAACTAGCTACCCAAAAAATCCCCAATAAATTTCCTGCAAAAATAACAAAAGAAGCCAACATAAAACCGGGAGACTCCGAGTGACCTTGGCATTAAGCCTTTTCGACCAATTCGAATCCCCAGTCTATTGAGGCATTCCTTTAATTGTTGTAGCCCTTGTCCTTCCAGCCCTCATTCTGCCTTCTCCCACACCCCGATGACTAGAAAACCGATTGTTAGCCGTCCAAAACTGATTTATTGGACAGTTCACACACCAAGTTTTCCTGCCCGTAAACTCTCCCGGACACAAATGAGCCCTAATTCTTGCCTCCCTGATGCTATACCTAACTACCCTAAACATGCTCGGCCTTCTCCCATATACCTTCACCCCCACAGCACAGCTATCTATTAATTTAGCCCTCGCATTCCCCCTCTGGCTTGCCACGGTTCTCATTGGGCTACGAAATCAACCAACCCTAGCCTTCGGTCACCTTCTTCCAGAAGGAACTCCCACCCCTCTGATCCCCGTCCTAATTATTATTGAAACAATCAGCCTATTTATTCGACCAGTAGCACTCAGCGTACGACTAACAGCCAACCTCACAGCCGGACATCTCCTAATTCACCTCATCGCCATAGCCGTGGCCGTCCTCCTGCCCCTAATACCCGCTGTTGCCGTCCCAACAGCAATTTTGCTGCTTCTACTGATACTTCTAGAAATTGCAGTTGCTGTAATCCAGGCCTACGTATTTGTACTTCTCTTAAGCCTTTACCTCCAAGAAAACGTTTAATGGCCCATCAAGCACACGCATATCACATAGTTGACCCTAGTCCCTGGCCCTTAACAGGCGCAATTGCTGCCTTATTAATAACCTCAGGCCTTGCTATATGGTTTCATTTTCATTCCACAACATTAATGACTATTGGAACAGCCCTACTTCTCCTCACCATATACCAGTGATGACGAGATATCATTCGAGAAGGGACCTACCAAGGACACCATACACCCCCCGTCCAAAAAGGCCTCCGATTTGGCATAATTCTTTTTATTACCTCTGAGGTGTTTTTCTTCTTAGGATTTTTCTGAGCCTTTTACCACGCTAGCCTAGCCCCAACCCCAGAACTAGGAGGCTGCTGACCACCCACAGGCATTACGACCTTAGACCCCTTCGAAGTCCCCCTACTAAATACTGCCGTCCTCCTCGCATCCGGGGTAACAGTGACCTGAGCCCACCACAGCATTATGGAGGGGGCACGAAAACAAACAATTCAATCCCTAACATTAACAATTCTTTTAGGCTTTTATTTTACTTTCCTCCAAGCAATAGAATACTACGAAGCCCCCTTTACAATTGCGGACGGAGTTTATGGCTCTACATTCTTCGTAGCCACAGGCTTCCATGGGCTCCATGTTATTATTGGCTCCACATTCTTAGCCGTCTGCCTACTCCGTCAAGTACAATACCACTTTACATCTGACCATCATTTCGGATTCGAAGCAGCCGCCTGATACTGACACTTCGTAGACGTTGTATGGCTATTCCTCTACGTCTCCATCTACTGATGAGGATCTTAATCTTTCTAGTATCAACTTCAGTATAAGTGACTTCCAATCACCCGGTCTTGGTTAAAGCCCAAGGAAAGATAATGAACCTAGTCACAACAATTATTGCAATTGCCATCGCACTCTCCACCATCCTGGCCCTTGTCTCCTTCTGACTACCCCAAATAACTCCCGACCACGAAAAGCTCTCCCCCTACGAATGCGGATTTGACCCCTTAGGCTCAGCTCGCCTACCATTCTCACTCCGCTTTTTTCTCATCGCCATCCTCTTTCTGCTCTTTGACCTAGAAATCGCCCTACTTCTACCCCTTCCCTGAGGAGATCAATTACCCTCACCACTAACTACATTCTTCTGAGCCTCTGCCATCTTAATCCTCCTAACACTAGGGCTAATCTATGAATGACTGCAAGGAGGCCTAGAATGAGCCGAATAGGCTATTAGTTTAAAAAAATACTTGATTTCGGCTCAAGAGCTTGTGGTTAAAGTCCATAATTACCTGTATGACCCCTGTTCACTTTACCTTTACAACGACCTTTATACTGGGACTAGCTGGCTTAGCATTCCACCGAACTCACCTCCTCTCAGCCCTTTTATGTTTAGAGGCCATGATGCTTTCCCTCTTTATTGCCTTATCAATCTGAACCCTACAGCTAGGCTCAACTAACTTTTCAGCTTCCCCCATACTCCTACTGGCTTTCTCAGCTTGCGAAGCAAGCGCAGGACTTGCTCTTCTAGTAGCTACAACCCGGACCCACGGAAGCGACCGACTGCAAAGCCTCAATCTTCTACAATGTTAAAAATCCTCATCCCAACACTCATGCTTATTCCCACAACATGACTAGTCCTTCCAAAATGACTATGATCAGCAACCCTAGCCCACAGCCTTATCATTGCACTAGCCAGTTTGACTTGACTAGACACTCTCTCGGAAACAGGCTGGGCCTCCCTCAACCTCTATATAGCCGTGGACCCCCTCTCAACCCCTCTTCTAGTTCTTACCTGCTGGCTTCTCCCACTAATAATCTTAGCTAGCCAGAACCACACCTCCCTCGAGCCCATTAATCGCCAACGAATATATATTACCCTCTTAACATCCCTGCAAGTCTTCCTGATTATAGCCTTCGGCGCCACTGAGGTCATCATGTTTTATGTCATATTTGAAGCTACCCTTATCCCAACCCTAGTTATTATTACCCGCTGAGGTAATCAGACAGAGCGCCTGAACGCAGGAACTTACTTCTTATTTTACACATTAGCAGGCTCCCTTCCTCTTCTCGTGGCTCTCCTCCTCCTGCAAAATAACACAGGAACCCTCTCTCTCCTGACCCTTCAATTCTCTGCCCCCCTGCAACTAGTATCTTATGCAGACAAGCTATGATGGGCCGGCTGCCTCCTAGCTTTTCTAGTCAAAATGCCACTGTATGGGGTCCACCTATGACTCCCCAAAGCACACGTAGAAGCCCCTATTGCAGGCTCAATAATTCTTGCAGCCGTACTTCTAAAATTAGGAGGCTACGGTATAATACGTATAATAACTATGCTAGAGCCCCTAACCAAAGAACTTAGCTATCCCTTTATTATCTTCGCCCTATGAGGTGTAATTATAACGGGCTCAATCTGCCTCCGCCAAACCGACTTAAAATCCCTAATTGCTTATTCATCAGTAAGTCACATAGGCCTCGTTGCAGCAGGAATTCTAATCCAGACACCCTGAGGTTTTACAGGAGCCCTCATTCTTATAATTGCTCACGGCCTAACGTCCTCCGCCTTATTCTGCTTAGCAAACACTAATTACGAGCGAACCCACAGCCGAACAATAGTCTTGGCACGAGGCTTACAAATAGCTCTTCCCCTCATGACAACTTGATGATTCCTTGCCAGCCTTGCCAACCTAGCACTACCTCCCCTGCCCAACCTTATGGGGGAGCTTATAATTATTACCTCTTTATTTAATTGATCCCACTGAACCATCCTATTAACAGGAGCAGGTACCCTCATTACCGCCAGCTACTCCCTCTACATATTCTTAATAACACAACGAGGACCCCTTCCCGCACACATTATTGCCCTAGACCCTTCACATTCTCGAGAACATCTAGTCATTACCCTCCATCTGCTCCCTCTCATCCTCCTTATCCTCAAGCCCGAACTAATTTGAGGCTGAACCTCCTGTTAATATAGTTTAATACAAAACATTAGACTGTGGCTCTAAAAACAGGGGTTAAACCCCCCTTATTTACCGAGAGAGGCTCGCCAGCAACGAAGACTGCTAATCTTCGTGACCTTGGTTGGACCCCAAGGCTCACTCGTTATTGGGCTTCTAAAGGATAACAGCTCATCCGCTGGTCTTAGGAACCAGAAACTCTTGGTGCAAATCCAAGTAGCAGCTATGCACCCCACCTCCTTAATAATAACAACAAGCCTAATTACCATCTTCTTATTACTAGTATACCCTGTACTTACAACCCTCTCCCCCTCCCCCCGTGCCACCGACTGAGCTCTCACACAAGTCAAATCCGCAGTAAAACTGGCATTCTTCGTGGCCCTGCTCCCTCTATTCTTGTTTATAAATGAAGGAGCAGAGGCAATCATCACCAACTGAAACTGAATAAACACATTCACCTTTGATGTAAACCTCAGCCTAAAGTTTGACCACTACTCTATTATTTTTGTCCCTATTGCACTTTACGTGACATGATCTATCCTAGAGTTCGCAGCATGATACATACACACAGACCCCTTCATAAACCGATTCTTTAAGTACCTCTTAATTTTCCTTATCGCAATGATTATTCTAGTCACAGCAAATAACATATTTCAACTGTTTATCGGATGAGAAGGTGTAGGCATTATGTCGTTCCTCCTTATTGGCTGATGGTATGGTCGAGCCGATGCCAACACAGCCGCCCTGCAAGCAGTCGTATATAACCGAGTTGGGGATATCGGACTCATCCTCGCCATAGCTTGAATGGCTACCAACATAAATTCATGAGAAATACAACAAATGTTTGCTACTGCCAAGGACTTCGACCTAACTCTACCCCTCCTTGGCCTAATTGTTGCTGCCACCGGCAAATCAGCCCAATTTGGCCTTCACCCCTGACTTCCCTCTGCCATGGAAGGCCCTACACCGGTCTCTGCCCTACTACACTCCAGCACCATGGTTGTAGCAGGCATTTTTCTTCTAATCCGAATAAGCCCCCTCATAGAAAACAACCCAACAGCCCTAACCCTTTGCCTATGCCTAGGGGCCCTAACAACCCTATTCACTGCCACCTGTGCCCTTACCCAAAACGATATTAAGAAAATCGTTGCATTCTCGACATCAAGCCAGCTAGGACTCATAATAGTAACAATTGGACTAAATCAACCCCAACTCGCCTTCCTCCACATCTGCACGCATGCTTTCTTCAAAGCAATGCTTTTCCTCTGTTCTGGCTCAATTATCCATAGCCTAAATGATGAACAAGACATTCGCAAAATAGGGGGCATGCACCACCTCACCCCCTTTACCTCTTCCTGCCTCACCATCGGCAGCCTAGCCCTGACTGGAACACCATTCCTGGCCGGGTTCTTCTCCAAAGACCCCATCATTGAAGCCCTAAACACATCACACCTTAACGCCTGAGCCCTTACACTTACCCTCCTCGCCACCTCCTTTACGGCCGTCTACAGCCTGCGCGTTGTATTCTTCGTATCTATAGGCCGCCCCCGATTCAACGCTTTCTCCCCTATTAACGAAAATAACCCAATAGTTATTAACCCCATTAAACGGCTGGCTTTCGGCAGTATTATTGCCGGTCTTTTGATTACCTCTAATATTGTACCCCTAAAAACACCAGTCATATCCATACCTCCCCTATTAAAACTAGCCGCCCTGGCCGTTACAATCCTCGGCCTAATCACTGCCCTAGAACTGGCGTCCCTCACAAACAAACAACTTAAACCCACACCTACACTCACCCCCCATCACTTTTCTAATATGTTAGGCTTCTTCCCACCCATCATCCACCGCTTCACGCCAAAACTTAACCTAATGTTAGGGCAAACCATCGCCACCCAACTAGTTGACCAAACCTGACTAGAAAAAACCGGGCCTAAGGCCTTAACCTCTTCCAACATCCCCCTAATTACCACAACAAGCAACGCCCAACAAGGAATAATTAAAACTTACCTTGCCTTATTCCTCCTCACGATAACTTTCGCCACCCTCCTAGTATCTTACTAAACCGCTCGAACCGTCCCCCGCTCCATGCCCCGAGTTAATTCTAATACCACAAATAAGGTTAATAACAGAACCCATGCACTAATTATCAACATTCCTCCCCCCAATGAGTACATCAACGCAACCCCTCCCATATCTCCCCGAAAAACAGAAAACTCCTCCATGTCATCCGTAGGGACCCAGGAAACCTCATATCACCCCCCTGACATAACCCCACAAACTAAAACAATTCCTACTACATATACTACCATGTATATTACAACCCCCGGGCTGCCCCAGCTCTCAGGGTAAGGCTCAGCAGCTAAAGCTGCTGAATAAGCAAACACAACTAACATACCCCCTAAATAAATTAAAAATAAGACTAAAGATAAAAAAGACCCCCCATGGCCTACTAAAACCCCACACCCCATTCCCGCTACAACCACCAAACCTAAAGCAGCAAAGTAAGGAGAAGGATTAGAAGCAACCGCAACTAACCCCAGTACTAAACCGAACAAAAACAGACACATCATATAAGTCATAATTCCCGCCAGGACTTTAACCTGGGCCGATGGCTTGAAAAACCACAGTTGTTATTCAACTACAAGAACCCTAATGGCAAATCTCCGAAAAACCCACCCACTCCTAAAAATTGCAAACGACGCATTAGTTGATCTCCCTACTCCCGCTAACATCTCTGTCTGATGAAACTTTGGTTCACTACTGGGCCTCTGCCTAGCCACCCAAATCCTTACAGGATTATTCCTCGCAATACATTATACCCCCGATGTTGAGTCCGCCTTTGCCTCCGTAGCACATATCTGTCGAGACGTTAACTTCGGATGACTGATCCGAAACCTCCACGCAAACGGAGCCTCCTTCTTTTTCATCTGCCTTTATTTCCACATTGGCCGAGGCCTTTACTACGGCTCCTACCTCTACAAAGAGACGTGAAATATTGGAGTAGTCCTCTTTCTCCTAGTAATAATGACTGCCTTCGTCGGTTACGTCCTCCCCTGAGGACAAATATCCTTCTGAGGAGCCACAGTCATCACTAATCTCCTGTCTGCCGTCCCCTATGTCGGCACCACCCTTGTCGAATGAATCTGAGGCGGCTTCTCAGTAGACAACGCCACCCTTACCCGATTCTTCGCCTTCCACTTCCTCCTTCCCTTCATTGTTACAGCTATGGCAATCCTCCACCTACTGTTTCTCCATGAAACCGGCTCAAATAATCCAATTGGTCTAAACTCAAATACAGACAAGATCTCCTTTCACCCATACTTCTCTTATAAAGACCTCCTCGGTTTTGCAGTTATATTAGCCCTACTTGCTTCTCTAGCACTATTCTCCCCCAACCTATTAGGAGACCCTGACAACTTTACACCCGCCAACCCAATAGTTACCCCTCCTCATATCAAACCTGAATGATATTTCCTATTTGCGTACGCCATTCTCCGCTCAATCCCAAACAAACTAGGGGGTGTCCTGGCCCTCCTAGCCTCCATCCTTATCCTCATAGTAGTGCCCTTCCTGCACACATCAAAGCAGCGTACCCTAACGTTCCGACCACTTTCTCAACTCCTATTCTGAACCCTCGTTGCAGACGTGGCTATCCTCACATGAATCGGAGGAATGCCAGCAGAACAACCCTTCATTATCATCGGCCAAGTCGCATCCTTGCTCTACTTCTCCCTCTTCCTAATCTTTTTCCCGCTTGCAGGATGGGTAGAAAATAAGATCCTCGGATGATAATGCATTAGTAGCTCAGCGCCAGAGCGCCGGTCTTGTAAACCGGCGGCCGGAGGTTAAAATCCTCCCTTCTGCTCAAAGAAAGGAGACTTCAACTCCTGCCCCTAACTCCCAAAGCTAGGATTCTAAACTAAACCATTCTTTGTGTATGTACACTTACATACAATGGTATTTGAGTAATGTTATGTGCCTATACGCAAGTATAGTTACTAAAACATGTTATGCTCGATATATAAACTGTTTGGGGTGGAGGACATATATAGTAAATTTCAACACATTGGGAACTCAGGGAGCAAACGGTGATTTAATTCATCAATTTAACCACATTTAAAGATTTAACATTTATATTTTATGAAGATAAAGTTCAAGTGCGATGGGAGCCTACCCCCCAGCCTAATTCCTTAACGCACACAGTTATTGAAGGTGAGGGGCAATAATTGTAAGTAGCTCATCTAGTGAATTATTCCTGGCATAGTATGAAAGTTAATTGAATTCCATTTATTGATTTATTCCCCACACGTACCTTAGAAATTGCATAGTTATAGGTGTCGGGCATACTACGCATAACATAGGCAAATATCACTTTCCAGCGAGCAGTTGGTAATTTTTTTATTTTTTATCCATTCACTTGGCATTTACAAGTGCATAACGAAGTATAGCTTTAAGGTGGAACATTTGTATAGTGTAAGCAAACAGTGTCTTTCTGATAACCACATAAAAAGATATCAGGGGCATAAGTACTAATATTACCCCCTCGGTTCCACAAACATTTAAACCCCCCTACCCCCCTAAACTCCTGAGATCTCTAACACTCCTATAAAGCCCCCCGTAAACAGAGAAACCCCGAATAAGCTACCTAAGTTCCAAACTGCAACATATGCATTATTGTAAATGATGTACATGATTGCATAACTAATAAAAATATTATTGCTGAAAGCACGATAAGTCAGACCCCCAAACAATAACCCCCTAGAGCACATACACCTTTAACCAAAATATAATATATACATTATTGTAAATAATATACAT